AAAAAAGTAAAAGGTCCCGAGAAGAAAATGATCCTATTTGACCACTGTACATTGCTAACATCAAGAAATGGAATAATCGAGAATCCCGAGTAATAGGCCAGGCCGCTAAGGTAGCTAAAGTAGTGATAAATCCTGTTAATAAAACGGGGCCTATAGACAGTCCATCTATTCCTAATTTCCAACGGAAATCAAAAAAACTGATCCATTTATAGTCGTCTACTAGTTGGATTAATGGATCGTCCAATTGGAAATGATAACAGAATGCATAGGTTGTTAGAAGAAGTTCTAGCATGCATATACATATAGTATACCACCTAATTACCCTATTTCCTTTATGGGGAAGAAAGAAAATTAAGGAACCCGCAAATATTGGTAAGACTACAATTATTGTTAACCAAGGAAATTTGTTCGTGGTAAAGACAAGATACGCTTGGACCAAAAAAACCAGTGCCAAAAAATATTTGATTTTTTGGCACTGGTTTTGGCGGTAAAAAAAAAAATGGACTCGGGTTTCTGTAACGTATTAATAAGCTATACCCATGCTGCGGGTTGTTTCATGCCATAAATAAACTCGAACACTCAAGAAATCTGTTGGGCAGGCGGATTCACATCTCTTACAACCGACACAATCCTCCGTTCTTGGAGCAGATGCTATTTGTTTGGCTTTACATCCATCCCAGGGTATCATTTCTAATACATCCGTGGGACAGGCTCGGACACATTGAGTACACCCGATACATGTATCATAAATCTTTACTGAATGCGACATTGGATCTATCCATTTTTGAACGTGATAAAGTTTCAATCTAGTAAATTGATAAATGAATTATATATTTAAATACTAGTACTAGATGAATCGATGAGTTCCTCGAGTTTTTTTATTAATCTACTTCTGGATTGACAGTGCCAAACTACTTTGATTTATTATCTTTACTTTATTTTGTGATAACACGATCATACCTTACGTGGCAGACATGCCAATTTGAATTAATTTTTGAAATTTTAATTGATGAAAATTCTAATTTATTTTATATTATAAAAAAGTATTACTTATTCAACAAATTAGATTGATTTATACGAGTTGATTTTCTGTTACGATAAATTGATGAAACAATAGCGAGTCCAATAGCAGCTTCAGCAGCTGCAATAGCTATAACAAAAATGGAGAAAATGGCTCCTTTTAATTGACGACTATCAAAAAAATCAGAAAATGTTACAAAATTGAGATTAACGGCATTTAATATAAGCTCAAGACACATAAGCGCCCTAACCATATTTCGACTTGTAATCAATCCATATAGACCGACAGAAAATAAATAGGCACTCAAAACAAGTACATGTTCGAGCATCATCAACCAACTCCTTATCAATCGCGATTCATTTCAATATGAACAACATTTTAACCAATTGGATTGACTAGTAACGATAACGAGTAATAGAATATAGAATAAAGGAATATAGTGGGAATAGATCGAACTAATAAAGAATTTCTATTTTATATACAACGTCAAATAGAAAAAGAAAATGCATGTGATAGCTCATAAAAAGGTTTTTCCATTTCGTTTCGAAAGAGTATTATTGACGAGCTACAGCAATTGCGCCGATTAACGCAACTAAAAGAATTATTGAAATAAATTCAAACGGAAGAAAAAAATCTGTTGATAAATGAATCCCAATTTGTTGACTATTACTTATCAGATCTTGCTCGATAATCTGGTTTGCTTTTGCAGTCCAAATAATCCCGTACCATGACGTATCTGAAATAGTAGTAATTAGTGAAACAAAAATACTTGTACAGACCACAGAAGTTACTCCATCTCCCACGGTCCAAAGATGGAAATCTTTGGAATATTCTGAACCATTTATGAACATCACAGCAAAAATGATTAAAACATTTACGGCTCCTACGTAAATAAGGAGCTGCGCAGCGGCTACAAAATGTGAGTTCGATAGAATATAGAATAAAGATATACAAACAAAAACCAATCCCAACGAAAAGGCAGAATAAATGGGATTGGGAAGTAATACTACTCCCAGACCCCCTAATATAAGACCCAATCCCAGAAAGACTAAAAGAAAATCATGTATTAGTCCAGGTAAATCCATTATATATAAAATAAGAGATAAATAAATCAAAATCTTTCATAACTTTATTGACCCGGTCAGGAAAAAGAGGTAACTCTACTTTTTTAGACTAGTTCTTAATTAATTCTTAATTAATTATTATTAAACTAGATCAAAACGAGTTCTTAAGTTTTTATTTCAGGCAAATTTAAAATTGTTCGAATTGTGTAATCGTCAATTACTGACATAGGTAACCGACCTAAAGCAATTTGATTATAATTCAATTCGTGACGATCATAAGTAGAAAGTTCATATTCTTCAGTCATTGATAAACAATTTGTTGGACAATACTCAACGCAATTACCACAAAATATACATATTCCAAAATCAATACTGTAATTAAGCAATCGTTTCTTTCTAATATCAGTTTCCAATT